CAAAATTTGGATATTTATAGACGAGGAATAGAATAATAAGCCTTTACTTGTCTTTTCCTTATATCCAAGACGTAACAAAAAAAAAAAATGATCAATTATAATTCTATAAGGTTGAATAAAAATTAAATTGACCCCCTTTTGACCGAATTGCTATGCTTAGTGTGTGACTCGTTGGTTTTTGTTAGGATTAAGATAAAATATTAACAAACCATAATATGAACTAATAACTAACTCATCACTTCAAATTATCTGGATCCAAGGCCAAGGAAGCAGTCAAGATATGATTGATATGTTGGTTTTATCATTGCAGCAACTGAATTCGCTTTGGCATAAACAAAATAAAAAGCAATCCAATTATGAGTTGTAAACGAAAGGGTGTGGATAAAAGGAAGGTGAGAGAAAGATATAAAAATCTATCAATGATATATAATTCCAATATGTAAGGTCTATGAATCCTCTCAAAAAGGGCAAGGCAATGTAATAAAGCATCAATACAGATTCATCTAGCATTATACTAATCTCTTCGTAGCACAAAAATAAGGAGCCTCGAGCCAATAAAGACTAAGAACGTTGACTCAAAATAAAGTAAAAGCTCCGTTGTCAAATTCAGGCCTAACCATTAATCAAGAAGCGCTGGGAACGATGGAACCTGTGAATACAGAAGATTCAATTGAAAATGAATACACATGATTCAGCGGGCGGGATGGCGGAATAAACCAAAGACCAATTCATCTATTCTGAGAAGTCATGAACTAACCCTACAACAGAAATAGATATTGAAAGAGTAAATATTCGCCCGCGACATTTTTTTCTTATTGAATTGCTAAAATATAGGCGATCTGATACGAGAAAAGCGAAAAGAAAACAAAGATTTGTTATAACTATACTTTATAACTATAACTAGATTTATTAAATATTAAAAAAAAATCAATATAAAGTTTTTAATATTTCAATTTTTGTTATATTTTATGCTGATAAAAATCGAAATATATATATTTACTATATTTTATTTTTTTATATAACTTCTATTATAATATAATATTATAAATTTTATAAAATATATATACTATTTTTGGATCATTTCATTCGCGAGGAGCCGGATGAGAAGAAATTATCATGTCCGGTTCTGTAATAGGGATGGAATTGAAAAAGAACCATCCACTATAACCCCAAAAGAACTCGATTCCGTAAACAACATAGAGGAAGAATGAAGGGAATATCTTATCGAGGTAATCGTATTTGTTTCGGCAGATATGCTCTTCAGGCACTTGAACCCGCCTGGATTACATCTAGACAAATAGAAGCAGGACGACGGTCAATGACACGAAATGTGCGTCGTGGTGGAAAACTATGGGTACGTATATTTCCAGACAAACCAGTTACAGTAAGACCTGCGGAAACACGTATGGGTTCGGGGAAAGGATCCCCCGAATATTGGGTAGCTGTTGTCAAACCAGGTCGAATACTTTATGAAATAAGCGGAGTAACAGAAAAAATCGCCAGAAAAGCTATCTCAATAGCAGCATCCAAAATGCCTATACGAACTCAATTTCTTATTTCAGAATAGGAATGTAGAAACAAACGTTGGGATAAAAAAACACCTTTTGTTTTGGACAAATAATATTTCTTTTTATTTTTTCGCCTTTGCATTGAAAGATTAAAAAATGATATGATTCAACCTCAGACCCATTTGAATGTAGCAGACAACAGCGGGGCTCGAGAATTGATGTGTATTCGAATCATAGGAGCTAGCAATCGTCGATATGCTTATATTGGCGACATTATTGTTGCTGTGATAAAAGAAGCAATACCAAATATGCCCTTAGAAAGGTCCGAAGTGATCCGAGCTGTAATTGTGCGTACCCGCAAAGAACTCAAACGCGACAACGGTATGATAATACGATATGATGACAATGCTGCGGTTATTATTGATCAAAAAGGAAATCCAAAAGGAACTCGAGTTTTTGGTGCAATCGCCCGAGAATTGCGACAATTAAACTTTACAAAAATAGTTTCATTAGCTCCCGAGGTATTATAAACCACGAGAATAGTGGGCTATTTGAATGAAATCGAGCAGTAGATTGTGTATCACGTATATACCTTTCCTTTTTACATAAAAGAAAAAGAATAAACTAAGAAAAACATGTTGATTATATAAAAATTCGGAGCACCACAAATTTTAGGGCATTATGAGTAGGGACACCATTGCCGATATAATAACCTCGATACGAAATGCTGACATGAATAGAAAGGGAACGGTTCGAATAACATCGACTAAAATAACGGAAACCTTTGTCAAAATACTTTTACGAGAAGGTTTTATCGAAAACGTGAGAAAACATCAGGAAAAAAACAAATATTTTTTGGTTTCAACTCTACGACATAGAAGGAATAGGAAAGGGCCATATACAAGATTTTTAAATTTAAAACAGGTCAGTCGCCCCGGTCTACGAATCTATTCGAACTATCAAAAACTTCCTAGAATTTTAGGTGGAATAGGGATTCTAATTCTTTCTACTTCTCGAGGTATAATGACAGACCGAGAGGCTCGACTAGAAAGAATTGGTGGAGAAATTTTATGTTATATATGGTAATCCCTCTGATATACGAATTGGATCCGAAATTTCCTATTTTGGAAAAAAAGAGAAAGGACGGGTTGTCTAATATCACTCCTCCTCCATTAGTTGATACTTTAAAGGGGTTTTACCTGGAATGAAAGAAGAAAAATCGATTCATGAAGGTTTAATTATTGAATCACTTCCTAACGGCATGTTCCGGGTTCGTTTAGATAATGAGGATATGATTCTAGGTTATGTTTCAGGAAGGATACGTCGTAGTTTTATACGAATCCTGACGGGGGATAGAGTTAAAATTGAAGTAAGCCGTTATGATTCAACCAGAGGACGTATAATTTATAGACTCCGTAACAAGGATTCAACCGATTAAGTTGTTTTTCCACTTCTACATTCCGGAATACGAGATTTAAAATTTCAAGAAACTTATTTTCTTCCAAGAAATGGATTCAGAATTAAAGTAAGGAATGAAAAATATGAAAATAAGAGCCTCCGTTCGTAAAATTTGTGAAAAATGTCGACTAATTCGTAGGCGGGGACGGATTATAGTAATTTGTTCCAACCCGAAACATAAACAACGACAAGGATAATAAGTCTACTAAATAAAAGAGACTTTCTAACGGACTAGATGTACAAATATGATGTACCAATAATAAAAAAAACGATAAAGATTTGTTTTGTTTTGACATGAAATGGATATCTCCATATATCTCTGACTCATATTTATGAGACAATAAAATATGGCAAAACCCATCCCAAGAATTGGTTCACATAGAAATAGGCGTATTAATTCACGTAAGAGTGCACGTAAAATACCAAAGGGGGTTATTTATGTTCAAGCCGGTTTTAACAATACCATTGTGACTGTTACAGATGTAAGAGGTCGAGTGGTTTCTTGGGCCTCCGCTGGCACTTGCGGGTTCAAAGGGGCAAAAAGAGGGACACCATTTGCTGCTCAAACCGCAGCAGGAAACGCTATTCGTAAAGTAGTAGATCAAGGTATGCAACGAGCAGAAGTCATGATAAAGGGTCCTGGTCTCGGAAGGGATGCAGCATTACGAGCTATTCGTAGAAGCGGCATACTGTTAAGTTTCGTACGAGATGTAACCCCCATGCCGCATAACGGCTGTCGACCTCCTAAAAAAAGACGTGTGTAAAAAAAAACTAAGCATTGAAGGGATTTCAAGAGAAATAAATGACTCAACGATCTGATCTATTATCTATAATATTACTATGGTTCGAGAGAAAATAAGAGTATCTACTCGGACACTGCAGTGGAAGTGTGTTGAATCAAGAACAGATAGTAAACGTCTTTATTATGGACGCTTTATTCTATCTCCACTTATGAAAGGTCAAGCCGACACAATAGGAATTGCGATGCGCAGAGCTCTGCTTGGAGAAATAGAAGGAACATGTATTACACGCGCAAAATCTGAGAAAATACCACACGAATATTCTACTATAGTAGGTATTCAAGAATCAGTACATGAAATTTTAATGAATTTGAAAGAAATTGTATTGAGAAGCAATGTATATGGAACCTGTGACGCGTCTATTTGTGTTAGGGGACCTGGATGTGTAACTGCTCAAGATATCATCTTACCACCTTATGTGGAAATCATTGATACTACACAACATATAGCTAACTTGACAGAACCGATAGATTTGCGTATTGGATTACAACTCGAGAGGAATCGCGGATATCATATAAAAACGCCAAATAACTTTCAAGACGGAAGTTATCCTATAGATGCTGTATTCATGCCTGTTCGAAATGTGAATCATAGTATTCATTCATATAGTAATGGTAATGAAAAACAAGAGATACTTTTTCTCGAAATATGGACAAATGGCAGTTTAACTCCTAAAGAAGCACTGTATGAAGCCTCTCGGAATTTAATTGATTTATTTATTCCCTTTCTATATGCGGAAAAAGAAAACTTCTATTTCGAGGATAATCAAGACAGGGTTACTTTACCCCTTTTTTTCTTTCATGATAGATTGACTGAACTAAGAAAAAAAAATAGCATTGAAATCGATTTTTATTGATCAATTAGAATTGCCTCCCAGGATACATAATTGACTAAAAAATTCCAATATAAATATACATATATTGTTGGACCTATTGAATAACAGTCAAGAAGATCTTATGAAAATTGAGCATTTGCATATAGAAGATGTAAAACAAATTTTGGGCACTCTAGAAAAGCATTTCGTAATTCATTTACCTAAAAAGAAGGTTTAAATTCGTTGTATTTTTTATTTTATAATTTAATAAAAACCAATAATCAATTAATTTTTTAGCGCAATCCGTATTATTAGGAATAGCTCCTGCATGCAATTAAAACGAAATCGATGTATCTAGGGAAAATTCACTTTGAAGCAACTATTCCCTAGATACACACGTCAGATTATTTTACAATTGAA